TTGGACACGTAATGGATCTTGAAGTACTATTTCCGCATCCCCCTGACCAAATCCACCCACATTAGGATTACTCGTTAATGGTTGATCGAGTTTAATGGATTCGCCCTCTGAAACAAGAAGTTCTAGGCCTCGAGGAATAATATCAATCACTTGGCGTCCATTCGATGCATCCACTATGGTTATTTCGTATCCCCCCTTTTCTTTTCGTAAAATTTTGCTTATTATCCCTCCTGCCGTAGCATTATAAACTGTATTGTTACTTTTGCTACCATCAGGATAAATCTGACCCCTTCCCCTGTTTCCGCCTACGTATATAGGATATTTTAAGAAGTGAACATCTTTATTAGTAGCAGGGTCTGGGACAAGAATAGGAAAGGTTATTTCACTATATTTTTGACCAGGAACAGGACCTATCACAAGAATATTTTTATTATTGGGGCGATAATTCTGAAAAGACAGATTTCCTATCTTTTCTTTCATCTCGGGTGAAATACGATCAGGGGGGGCTAATTCAAACCCCTCCGGTAAAATAAGAACAGCTCCCACATTCAAAGCTCCTTTTTTACCATTAGCTAGAACTTGTTTTATTTGCATATCATAAGGAATTTTAACAACTGCTTCAAATACAGTATCAGGAAGTACCGCTTGTGGAACCTCAATATCCACGGGCTTATTAGCTAAATGGCAATTGGCACATACAATACGCCCAGTTGCCTCTCGTGGATTTTCATAATTCTGCTGGGCAAAAATCGGATATGCACTTGAAATGGATGCCCAAGTTATTATATATATCATGAGTGAGACAGATATGGAGCGAGTAATCTCTTCCCTTATCCAAGAAAAGGTATTTCTAGTTTGCATGGTCCAATCATTTATCCCGAAAATTTCTACAATAAAGTTAGGTAGGTTGATAATATACTTCCCTAGCCACAATTCTGCTATTTACGTTTACTGAAAAAAAAATTTTTGTTGAAATATACAAGGAATACCTCATGGGTAAAAAGAGTAAAGTAAATACGACTTTGATTTGGTTATGATGTATAAGGTAAGAAAGATTAGAATTGGATCAGTGAATCATTTTTTAGTCATTTATTGCATGATAAATCACTACAAGTGATGGAGATACACGATTTAAATAACGAAAGATCCAATATTTAAAAATTGTATCAAGAATGACTGGAAAGGTAGAAACTAGACCAGATAAAATTTGCTCATAATGAGCAAACCCAAAATCTTTGTAAATATAACCAATCATTAGTTCCCAACCGTGAGGCGAATGGAATCCGATACATAAATCAGTTAATAAAAGAATAGAAAAAGCTTTAATTGTATCACTTAAATTATATAGGAATTCTTGAACCCAAGAATTCAGAATAAAAAGCTTTTCCTTACCCCAAAAGGAATAACCACTTAGAATAACGAAAGATATTAGATTTGTCGAGAAGTGCAAGATTGTATGGATACGATACTCATTGTGTATCTTGATGAATTGGATCGTTTCTTTGTGGATTCCTAGACGAAATTGTTGTAAATCGGTTTCTGGGTATTCCTTTATCATTTCATCCAGCTGGAATAGTTCCTCTAATTGTATGAATTTTTCTAGAACACTTTTTTCTTGAATATCATTCAAAAAGGTTTCGCATTGTCTAGTATTCCACCAATTAGTAATCCAAGTTTTCAAACTTTTATTACAGCAGAGAGAGATCAACCAGGGCAAAAAGACTATAGATGTAAAATAAAAAAAAGGAATGAATGCTTTCTTTTTTGCCATTTTGAATCTGTGAATTGTTAATGAACCTGCCTCGTTTGTTGATTCTATTAGATCTAATATTTCTATCGAGCATGAGTTTATATTATAATTCGAATAGAATGTATTCAGCCTATGAATCCATTTTCTCTTTTTCTTTTGATTCAATACTTAGTCTTTGCTTTGAATCTATAAAGAATAAAGAAATAGACTCAGAATACACTTCCAATTTGAATCAAAAAAAAATTTGTGTTTCTAGGATGTTATTCCGACTTTTTTCGATCAATACTAAAAGAACGTTTTCAAATTTCTATACGAAGAAACTCCTTTTCTATCAAATATATCAAAAAAATGAGCCTAAAAGAATAGATGAATGTTCAATCGAAAAAAAAAATAAAGAAATTCTTTAGTTTTTTCTTCCTACTGCCAAAGCGTTTAGTCTTTTAAAATTAATTCATTTCAAAAAACTTCAATTGGTACACGCAAGAAGTAAGCCAATTCAGCAGCTTTTTGCTCAATTTCTCGTGTAGTAAAATTCTCATCAGTACGAATTAAAGGAATAGCCCCTTGACCTCGAATTTCCATATAAAGGACACGCCGAGCAGAAACACCCTCTTTAACTTCTATTCTGATGGACTGAATATCTTTCATAAGGAATCGTAAAAAGATGCGACGACTTTTTCCAGGAAATCCCCAACGAAAAATACGCACTATTCCTTCTTTTCGGTCGAAAAGATCATAACCACTACCCACATTCCACAAAATAGTGCACCACAAATAGCAACTAATAAAGAGACCTGCGATCCCATAGAAAGACATCACAATCCCTTGCGGAAAAAAAAAGATTTGCTGAGACGGAAATAACGATATAAAATTTCTACCAAGATAACTGGAAGTTCCAACCAATAAGAATCCTAATGAACCTAAAAATAGTATAAAGGCCCAGAAGAAATTACTTGTTTTTCGAGACCCCGTTATAAATTCTATCCATATAGATTCTGATCGCCAACTCATATATATTAGATCCAGTTATATAATTTTTTTGGAATTGAGAAAATATGACTTTCCTTTTTTTTCAAAGTGACTCTCATCAACTATTTTGTTGTGAACCTTTACCTTAGGAGTAATTCATAGAATTTTTTATATCTAAAATAATAACCTTCCTTTATATGATCCCCTATAGCTATATACATACAAATAAATACATTGACTTGAATTTCATACATCGGCCCGATGATGATACTTTTTTCAAAAGAGCGCAAATTTATTTACCCATATAATACGTTTACACATGCATAAGAGCTTTTTTAAATTTATGTTTGTAGGAATCTATGTGTTATACAATATTCTACCAAATGGGTCTTATCGAATCGAAGTTTTTAAAATAAAAAAGGAGTGATACGATTAGGTCTCATCCGATCTAAAAAATCTTATTTTTTTGAATATGAAGAAATAAAGAAGCCATTGCAAGTGCCGGAAAGACTAGGCCTACTAAAGGCACAAAAATAGAGGGTAAGTTGTTGAAAGTTGTCATAAAATGGGTACCTCAATTTAATATTTGTACCTGTTATTGTTATATTCTGAATTCTAAAGATATATTAGAATATCTTGTATTTTTATTATTTCTATTATATATATATTATAATTATACTTAAGTATCTTTAAGTAAATATATATCTAATACAAATATACAACCTAATAGAAATATATAGAATAGAACCTAATATAAATAGAATAAAAAATAGGTACAAGAAGCGCCAAACTAAATAAATGGACTTATTAATCTTTCAAACTAAAGAAAATAAAATAGATGTATCATAATCCCTATGATTCTTTTTGTTCTTTTTGTCTTCTATTTATATGTAGTCATTAATAAAGAAAAATTTTTATTCCATTACAAATTTCTACACAATTTATTAGAATCTGATCCAAAAACAGGGAGTTTTCGGGAAATGCAAAAAGATGGAAGACTCTCTATAGATCTGTATATATCTCTATTTGAGATATCTATACATATGCAAGCAAGAGAGGAAAATGAACTTTGTTTTATTTGTCTAGTCGAATTTGAACTTCCCGAAAGCAAAAATTAACTTTTTATCTTGTTGATAGAGGTTTACTGAGTAGTAAACAAAAAAAATAATTCTAAAAAAAATGCATTTTTCAGGGTTTTCGTTTAATTCTGATAAGCTAACTGTTCTATTTGATTTAATTTTTGTTCAAAGGAAAAAAAGCATGGAGCTGAAATAACTCACTCAGAACACCTTTTAAAGTATTACGTGGTACAATTGCATCCAACAAGCCCTTACGTAATAAAGATTCAGCCGCCTGTGAACCTTCAGGCATGGCTTTTTTCAATGTTTGTTCAATTACTCTTTTACCCGCAAATGCAATATAGGCATAGGGTTCGGCAATAATAATATCCCCCAACATACCAAAACTAGCTGTCACCCCACCGGTAGTAGGAGATGTAAGAATTGATATATAGAATAACTTTTTACTTGATTGATAATCACATAAAACCGCAGAAATTTTAGCCATTTGCATCAAACTTAAACTTCCTTCTTGCATTCGTGCTCCTCCGGAAGAACACACTAAAATAAGAGGTAAACGTTGATTGGTAGCATACTCAACCAAACGAGTTATTTTTTCGCCTACTACGGATCCCATACTACCTCCCAGAAACTGAAAATCCATAACCCCAATGGCTACTGGAATACCGTTTAGTTGACCTGTACCTGTTTGAACAGCGTCAGTCAATCCTGTCAGTTTTTGAGCAGAGGCAATACGCTTTTTATAAGTATCCTCTCGCGAATGAAATTTAATGGGATCCGCAGAGAACATGTCTTCATCCATAGGGTTCCAAGTACCCCGATCAATCGAAAGCTCGATTCTTTCTGAACTAGTCATTTTCAAATAATGTCCACATTCTTCACAAACATTCATTTCGCTTTTCTTATATATTAATGCATAACAATTGTCGCATTGAATCCACAAGTGAGTAGAGTTTTTAGTTAAATATAAATTCTTAGAACTCATTAAATTACTACGATTCATATTAGTTCTTATCTTGTAATTTTTGCTTTCACGAATCTTCCCACTTTCACTACAAATGAAATTATAAATGTAACTTTCATTGGAATTTTTACTATCGCCTAAAAAGTTACTATCAATACAGATGTGAGAACGAAAATAAGAGTCAATGCAACTATTAATGTAATTATTATAATTAGATTTAGTATCCTTAATGTAAGGA